TGATCCTTTCTTGAACGGGCCGCATCGTGGAAGAATCAAAAAATTTATTTCACCTTTAATTATAAATGAAATTGTAACAGAAAGTTTTCTAGAAACAAATAAAATTCATACTATTTTTCTTACTGATACTCATCTCCAAAAATTTGAACAGAAAATAAATAGATTTGAAAAAAAAACATTATCAAAAAAAATGAGTTATTTCTTGACTTTAATCAATCAACTTGTTAGAGAAAGGGAATCCAATTTAAATTTAAAAAGATATTTTTTATTTTCAGAACAAGAAAGAGTTGAGTTTGAAAAAGAAACAAACCTTTTCAAATTTTTATTCAATACAATTATAACCGATACTAATAATAAAAAAAGAAATAAAAATATTATTGGAATAAAAGAAATTAGTAAAAAGTTACCTCGATGGTCGTATAAATTAATCAATGAATTAGAACAACAGGAAGGAGAAGGTGAAGAAGAAGTACCCATTGATCATGAGATTCGTTCAAGAAAATTCAAACGTGTAGTAATTTTTAGTGATAACGAGCAAAATAGTGATACTACTAATAAAGATACTAACAACCCCGATCAAACAGACGAAGTGGCTTTAATACGCTATTCACAACAATCGGATTTTCGGAGAGACATAATCAAAAGCTCTATCCGAGCACAAAGACGTAAAACAGTTATTTGGGAACTCTTTCAAGCAAATGTGCATTCTCTTCTCTTTTTAAACAGAATAGACAAATGGAGTTTTTTTTCTTTTGATACTTCAGGACTAATGAAACTCATTTTTCGAAACTGGATGAGAGAGGGAGCAGAAATAAAAATTGCAGATTATACAGAAGAAGAGAGAAAAGAAGAAAAAAAAAAAGAAAAGGACAAAAAAGAAGAAAACAAAAGAAAGGAGAAAGCACGAATAGAAATAGCAGAAGCTTGGGATACGATTCCATTTGCGCAAGTAATAAGGGGTTTAATGTTAATAACTCAATCAACTGTTAGAAAATTTATTCTATTACCTTCATTAATAATAGCTAAAAATATTGTCCGTATGCTACTATTGCAATTTCCTGAATGGTCTGAAGATTTAAAGGAATGGAAGAGAGAAATACATATTAAATGTACTTATAATGGTGTTCAATTATCAGAACGAGAATTTCCAAAAAATTGGTTAGTAGACGGCATTCAGATAAAAATCCTATTTCCTTTCTGTCTAAAACCTTGGCAAGGATCTAAACTAAGGTATTCTTATCTAGATCAAATGAAAAAAAAAGGTAAAAAAGATGCTTTTTGTTTTTTAACAGTTTGGGGAATGGAAACCGAAATCCCTTTTGGTTCTCCCCGAAAAAGGCCTTCCTTTTTTGAACCCGTTTTAAAGAAACTCGAAAAAACACTTGTAAATTTAAAAAAAAAATCCTTTTTAATTTTACAAGTTTTAAAAGCAAGAACAAAATTCTTTCTAACTATCTTAAAAAAAACAAAGGAAAGGTTTAGCAAAAATATTCTATTTTTAAAACTAATAATAAAAGAAATCTCAAAAATAAATATATTTATATTTAGTAGATTGAAAGAAGTAGATAAATCAAGCGAAACTAAAAAAACAAACAATTCTATAATGGGTAATCAAATAATTAATGAATCTATGAATCAAATTAGATCTAGAAATTGGACAAATTTTTTACTAACAGAAAAAAAAATGAATGGTCTAACTGATAGAACAAGTACAATTAGAAAAAAAATAGAAAGAATTACAAAAGAAAAAAAAAAAGTGACTCCAGGAAGAAATGTTAGTTCTAATACTAATAGTTGTAATGCTAAAAGATTTCAATTAACAAAAACGCTTTGGCAAATATTAAAAAGACGTAGTACTCGATTAATCCGTAAATTGTATTTTTTTATAAAATTTTTCATTGAAAAGATATACATAGATATCCTTCTATCTATCATTAATATTCCCAGAATAAATACAAAACTTTTTCTTGACTCAACAAAAAATTTTATTGAGAAACCTATTTCCAATACTCAAAAAAATAACGAAAAAAGTAATAAAACCAATCAAAATACGATTGACTTTATTTCAACTATACAAAAGCCCTTTTATAATATTAGTAATAATAATTCACAGAATTTTGATGAATTATCTTCCTTCTCACAAGCATATGTATTTTACAAATTATCACAAGTTCAAGTTCTTAACTTGTTTAAGTTAAGATCTATTCTTGAATATCACGGAACATCTTTTTTTCTTAAAACTTCAATCAAAAATGATTTTGGCAGACAAGGAATAATTGATTCTAAATTCAAAGATGAGAAACTTCCGAACTTGAAAAAAAATCAATGGAAAAGCTGGTTAAGAGGTTATTATCAATATAATTTATCCCAGATTAGATGGTCTAAATTAATAGCACAAAAGTGGCGAAATAGCACCAAAAAATGTCGTACAATTCAAAATAAAAATTTAAACAAAGAAGTTTCATATGAAAAAGAACAATTAAGTTATTATAAAAAACAAAGTGATTACGAAATATATTTATTACCAAATCAGAAAGACAATTTTCAAAAATACTATAGATATAATCTTTTATCTTATAGATCTATTAATTATGAGGACCTATCTATTTATAGATCACCATTACAAGTAAATCAAACTCCAAAGAATTCTTATAATTACAATACACAAAAAAGAAAAAATTTTGCTAGATTAGCCTATATACCTATCAATAATTTTCTAGGAAAAAGTGCCGGTATATATATGGAAAAAAATACGGATCGAAAATATTTTGATTGTAAAATTCTCCATTTTTGTTTTAGAAAAAAAGTAGATATTGAAGCTTGGGTCAAGGTCAATACCAACAGGAATCAAAATACTAAGACCGAGGCTCCTAAGTATCAAATAATTGATAAAGTTGATAAAAAAGATCTTTTTTATTTTATGGTTCATCAAAATGAAGAAAGCTATTTATCTAAGAAAAAAAAAAAATGGGATTGGATGAGAATGAATGCGGAAATATTAAGTCATCCTATATCGAATCTAGAGCTTTGGTTCTTCCCAGAATTTTTCTTCTTTTATAATGCATATAAAATAAAACCCTGGCTTATACCAAGCAAATTCCTTTTTTTGAATTTTAATATAAATGAAAGTCTTAGTGAAACTCAAAACATGAATAGAAAACAAAAAGAACTTATACCGTCGAACGAAAAAAAATATTTTGAATTTGAATTCAAGAATAAAAAAGAAAAAGAATTTGAAAATCAAAGAGATCTTAGCTCAAATATACAAAACCAAGAAAACGAGATTGCAGAAACTTATTCGGAATCAGACATGAAAAAACTACAAAAGAAAAAACAATACAAGAGCAATACGGAAGCAGAACTAGATTTCTTCCTGAAAAGATATTTACTTTTTCAATTGAGATGGGATGGTGCTTTGAATCAAAGAATGATCAATAATATCAAAGTATATTGTCTCTTGCTTAGACTGAGAAACCCCAAAAAAATAACCCTATCCTCTATTCAAAGGAGAGAGCTTAATCTTGATATAATGCTGATTAAAAAGAATTTAACTCTTACAGAATTGATGAAAAGGGGGAGATTGATTATCGAACCTTTTCGTCTGTCTGTAAAAAAAGCGGGCCAGCTTATTATGCATCAAACTATAAATATTTCATTAGTTCATAAGAGTAGGCATCGTACTAATCAAAGATACCGAGAGCAAAGATATGCCGATAAGGAGGATTTTGATAAATCCACTCGAAGCCATCTAACTGGAAATAAGCATTTTTATTTGCTTTTCCCTGAAAATATTTTAGCGTCTCGACGTCGTAGAGAATTGAGAATTCAAATTTGTTTCCATTCAAAGAATAGTCAAGGTATGGATAAAAATATAATATTTTGTAATGGGAATAATTTAAAAAGTTCTAGTCAATTTTTGAATGAAAATAAAGATCTTGATAGACAAAAATTAATTAAATTAAAATTCTTTCTTTGGCCCAATTATCGATTAGAAGATTTATCTTGTATGAATCGCTATTGGTTTGATACAAATAATGGAAGTCGTTTCAGTCTGTTAAGGATACGTATGTACACCACAATTGAAAGGTAATTAATTAAACTTTATGTCTGTACCATATCTGATATATGAAAGCAAACAAATGCACATATAACTTGTCTTACATTTTAGTCTAATATATGATACTAATTTAATGTAATAGGGTATCCATTATTTCTAAAAACGAATCAACAAAATCTTCTTAATTTTAAGATTTAAACAATTTTCTTTTGAAAATGCAAAATAGACTATTGTTTTGTATGCCTATCCGAATGCAAGTTTAATTGGATTGATTCTTTTTATTTAAAAAAGTTAGTTGATTATGTATACCAAATTAAACTAACTCACATTATTCTTACTGATCGGTAAAATTCATATTTGTAAAAAGGGGGGATTATTTTATGGTAAAAAATTCATTCATTTCAGTTATTTCACAAAAAGAAAAAGAAGAAAACCCGGGGTCTGTTGAATTCCAAGTATTCTGTTTTACTAATAAGATACGAAAACTTACTTCCCATTTGGAATTGCACAAAAAAGACTATTTATCTCAGAGAGGTCTGCGGAAAATTTTGGGAAAGCGTCAGCGCCTGCTAGCTTATTTATCAAAAAAAAATAGAGTACGTTATAAAGAATTAATAGGTCAGTTGAATATTCGAGAGATAAAAACCCGTTAATTTGAAAAATTTTTTTAATTTTGATGACTCTCTTTTGATTTTCAGCAATTCATGGAAGAATGAATCGGGAAAAAACCTATGACTGCACCGGCTACAAGAAAGGACCTCATGATAGTCAATATGGGTCCTCACCACCCATCAATGCATGGTGTTCTTCGACTCATCCTTACTCTAGATGGTGAAGATGTTATCGACTGTGAACCAATATTAGGTTATTTACACAGGGGGATGGAAAAAATTGCAGAAAACCGAACAATTATACAATATTTGCCTTATGTAACACGTTGGGATTATTTAGCTACTATGTTTACAGAAGCAATAACTGTAAATGCACCGGAGCAGTTAGGAAATATTCAAGTACCTAAAAGAGCTAGTTATATCAGAGTAATTATGTTGGAGTTGAGTCGTATAGCTTCTCATTTGTTATGGCTTGGACCCTTTATGGCAGATATTGGTGCACAGACCCCCTTCTTTTATATTTTTCGAGAAAGAGAATTAATATATGATCTATTCGAAGCTGCCACCGGTATGCGAATGATGCATAATTATTTTCGTATTGGAGGAATAGCTGCCGATCTACCTCATGGCTGGATAGATAAGTGTTTGGATTTTTGCGATTATTTTTTAAGGGAGGTTGCTGAATATAAAAAGCTTATTACGCGGAACCCTATTTTTTTAGAACGAGTTGAAGGGGTAGGCATTGTTAGTGAAGAGGAAGCAATAAATTGGGGTTTATCAGGACCAATGTTACGAGCTTCCGGAATACAATGGGATCTTCGTAAGATTGATCATTATGAGTGTTATGACGAATTTGACTGGGAAGTCCAATGGCAAAAAGAAGGGGATTCATTAGCTCGTTATTTAGTACGAATCAGTGAAATGACAGAGTCTATAAAAATCATTCAACAGGCTCTGGAAGGAATTCCAGGAGGGCCCTATGAGAATTTAGAAACCCGGCGCTTTGCTGGAGTAAGAAATAGCGAATGGAATGATTTTGAATACCGATTCATTAGTAAAAAACCTTCTCCTACTTTTGAATTGTCGAAGCAAGAACTTTATGTAAGAGTCGAAGCTCCAAAAGGAGAATTGGGGATTTTTATGATAGGAGATCAGAATGTTTTTCCTTGGAGATGGAAAATTCGACCGCCGGGTTTTGTCAATTTGCAAATTCTTCCTCAATTAGTTAAAAGAATGAAATTGGCTGATATTATGACGATACTAGGTAGCATAGATATCATTATGGGAGAGGTTGATCGTTGAAATGATAATTAATACAACAGAAGTAGAAGCTATCAATTCTTTTTCTAGGTTGGAATTCTTAAAAGAAATCTATGACATCATATGGATGTTTATCCCTATTTTAACTACTGTATTAGGAATTACAATAGGCGTACTCATAATTGTTTGGTTAGAAAGAGAAATATCCGCCGGGATACAACAACGTATTGGCCCTGAATATGCCGGCCCATTGGGGGTTCTTCAAGCTCTAGCAGATGGGACAAAATTGCTTTTCAAAGAGAATCTTCTTCCATCTCGAGGAAATATTAGTTTATTTAGTATTGGCCCCTCCCTAGCTGTCATATCTATTTTGTTAAGTTATTCAGTAATTCCTGTTGGCTATCATCTTGTTCTAGCCGATCTCAGTATAGGCGTTTTTTTATGGATTGCTATTTCAAGTATTGCTCCCATTGGACTTCTTATGTCAGGATATGGGTCAAATAATAAATATTCCTTTTTAGGTGGTCTACGAGCTGCTGCTCAATCAATTAGTTATGAAATACCATTAACTCTATGTGTGTTATCAATATCTCTACGTGTGATTCGTTAAAACAGAAACTTTCTTTTATTTCATTTTTCGTTTCTAGTAAAAAAGTTAAATGAATTGAATCCATTTTTATTTTTTTATTCATCAGTTAAATTGATGAACTAAACCAGATAGTTATATGAGTGAGAGAAAACAGCTTAAAAATTTGCAGTAAAAAATGGAGTCTCATTGCCTATGTACAAGAGTGAAATGAAAAGGAAACAACAGTCTATACTGTTTAACCCCAAGCTTTTGATTGATTAGTCATCATGGCTTGAAGCGGGTTTAAAATAAAAGAACCAACTCTAGAAAATTTTTCTTATCTATTCCCATAGTTGTATTACTATAAGAATAATAAGGGATTGGGCAAAAAAGAGTGGATGATTAGGAACACCAAGATACAAAAAGGATTAGTAATGTAAATAATGAAAATTATCCAACCGGATATTTCGACATCAAGAAAATCCAATGGGGGCTTTAAGTTAGTAGAAACGACCAAGTAGTACTCCCCATGATTTCGATCCAGAGTATGCTCCTATCCCCGATTAAGTAAATAACTATCAAGAACGAAGTAATCCTTTACCCTTTTTTACATCTCCCCTTTTATGAGAAAGGAGAATAGGAACAAAAAAATGGAAAGAATAGAAAACAAAAACAGCTTTTTTCTTTCTTTCCTATCATAGAACTTTAAAGAATTAGAATTCGTATCCTGATTCATGAACTAATGTCTAATTTTTGTAATCAAAAATAATAGGTTGAAATCTCTATTAATCTATTAATAAAAATTGCTACAAAAAATATTTTATTCAAGGATTAAGTTATTACTCAACTAAAGAACAATTGAAGTGTTAAAAAAAGAGGAGATCAATTCCGAAGCACGGTTTATTAGAACTATATTCTATAGCAGACAGAATTCCATTGGTCTAATTTGGGACCTTACAATAGATTTTTAGTTTCTCTATCGTACAAACATATTAAGATTAAAG